ACATGAGCGAAAGGAAGGGCAGTAGGGACAAACAAAAAAGAAGAAGGAATATATTCTATTCCTTTGCCGATCCACAAGGGTCGGGATGTATGTTCTAGATACCTCGATGAATAACTACACGATATAGACTATTAACGTAACGAATATGTATTGTATCCCGATCCATATTCATTTTCTCTTTGTATATATACATTACATTTCGATACATTAACCATATGATATGCCAGGAACCAGATTCGAACTGGTGACACGAGGATTTTCAGTCCTCTGCTCTACCAGCTGAGCTATCCCGACCGTCCTCTATACATTATCCTACTGGAGGACATGGATCTGTGTCAATTCATTTAAAGGTACTAAAGAAACATTACAAGTCCTGGGATTTCTTTTTCTTTGGATTTTCAAAAGAACCTTTCTTTGTAAGGGATATGAACCATGAATGATTCAATCATGGGATTCCTTGTATATCCTTGTATATAAATAATATACATATATATGTTATGTTCGTTTGGACATATACTGCATTTAGCTGCTGGAGTAAGAGAGAAACTGCTAGGGTCCATTTGTCAAAGAGTCGAGCGAATGATAAACATATCATATCTAATTTGTAACCGCTGGCGAAAAAAAGAGGATAAATGCTTAGGTCGTAAACTAGGCATTTATTGGGGATAGAGGGACTCGAACCCTCACGATTTATAAAGTCGACGGATTTTCCTCCTACTAAAAACAAATTGCATTGCTGTCGGCATTGACAGGTAGAATGGGACTCTATCTTTATTCTCGTTCGATCAGTCATTTCTCTCCCAGTCTCATACTCTGGAGTGAATGATTTCATCACTGAATATTTGATTCTTCCTTCAACTTGGGATCGATTCACAACACAAGAGTTATGAACATTATTATAATATAATTTATTATAGTATTATACTAATTTATTAATATATTATTAATATTATTATAATATTAATATAATATATAATATATTTTTTTATTTATTATAAAAAATAAAATAAAAAAATAAGGATTCGGGTTGTGATTAATCGTTTGATATTTCAGTACATAGGATCATCCCTCCGGAGTTCCGATGGATAGATTCTTCTACCAACCCTCAACCCCATTCATTCGTTGGAACAGCTTCCATTGAGTCTCTGCACCTATCCTTTTTTGATTCTCGCTTTCTAGGAAAGGAACCCTTGTTTTCTGTAAACAGGATTTGGCTCAGGATTGCCCATTTTTAATTCCAGGGTTTCTCTGAATTTGGAAGTTACCACTTAGTAGGTTTCCATACCAAGGCTCAATTCAATCAAGTCCGTAGCGTCTACCAATTTCGCCATATCCCCCTTTCTTTTGAGGCCGGGATCCTTGTGATTCCATTCCCCTCTTTCCTTCCTGTTGGAACCATTCAATTCATTAAATTAAATACCGATCCGATATCGGAAAAAGTGCCTGCTCCTATTTTTTACCCCTTTCAGCTCTATCAGACCAGTGTTTGGTTCAATCAGAACCAGAAATGATTCTATCATTGATGTATCCGCAATTCAATATGGATAGCTATATCCCACATATATCTGCCTCTCCTCCGCGCATTTTTCCTGCTCGATCTGAAATAGTGGAACGGTCAATATTCTTATTCTTTTTTCCTATCTTTACGAATAAAATAAAATCAGAGGAAGCATAATCTCATTATGATCCGGATTGCATTCTTAGGCCAGATCCGTTATAACTAAATAAACTAGCTTAGCTATAACTATAACTATAATAAGCTAAGATCCCAGCAGCTTCCTGAACTCATACGCCTCACTATTTTATGTTATGTGAGTTGAGCCCGCTTAGCTCAGAGGTTAGAGCATCGCATTTGTAATGCGATGGTCATCGGTTCGACTCCGATAGCCGGCTTTTCTCTATCGATTCTATCGATTTTTTATCCATGATTGATAATGTCTCCTTGAGATCAAGGAATAGTGAAAAGACTCTTCCCTTTTTTCTTCCAAATCTCGGGTTCCCGATCTATTATGTCTATGTCGGGGGAACTTACATTCCAATTCAATTATGAGTAAAAAACTTATTGGAGCAGTTGTATCTCTACAGAACAAATCGTGGGATACTTACTTACCATGTATACATACATATATACAAAATAATCCGGGTATTGATACAATTCATCTAATTTATCTTTTTAGCATTAGCACTTCAGTGGGTTTAGCTTTGTTTATCGTTTAGTTCAGTCTTAAGGTTTATCCTATTATGTAAAATAAGGAGTCTTTATGTCTCGTTACCGAGGACCTCGTTTTAAAAAAATACGCCGTCTGGGGGCTTTGCCGGGACTAACTAGTAAAAAACCTAGATCTGCAAGTGATCTTAGAAACCAATCCCGCTCTGGGAAAAGATCTCAATATCGTATTCGTTTAGAAGAAAAACAGAAATTGCGTTTTCATTATGGTCTGACGGAGCGACAACTACTTCGATATGTTCGTATCGCTGGAAAAGCAAACGGTTCAACAGGCCAGGTTTTACTGCAACTACTTGAGATGCGTTTGGATAACATCCTTTTTCGATTGGGTATGGCTTCAACTATTCCTGGAGCCAGGCAATTAGTTAACCATGGACATATTTTAGTTAATGGTCGTCTAGTAGATATACCAAGTTATCGCTGCAAACCCCGAGATATTATCACTACGAAGGATAAACAAAGATCCAGAGCTTTGATTCAAAATCATATGGATTCATCCTCCAACGCGGAATTGCCAAAACATTTGACTCTGCACTCATTGCAATATAAAGGGGTAGTAAATCAAATAATAGATAGTAAATGGGTCGGTTTGAAAATCAATGAATTGCTAATCGTAGAATATTATTCCCGACAAACTTGAACCTAAAATAGCAAAGGTTCGGACAATTTTGTCCACTTTTCGCTGAAAGAAGTGGAGGGATTTGATCCGGATTTTGATCCCATTCACGTATCGCAAATGGATCAGCAGTGATATTTTCATTCACTGTCCGCTCTTTCTTTCCCCCTCTTTCCATTCTTTTCCTTTTCCGTATCACAGTAATTAGGAATAGAAAATAAATCTCTATAAGGAAAGGTCTTACTCTTAGAATAACGGTACCAATTGGTATTTGGTACATTGTGTGGTTGGTAACGTTGGTGAATTAGATGAGGATACGGAAAGAGAGGGATTCGAACCCTCGGTAAACAAAAGCCTACATAGCATTTCCAATGCTACGCCTTAAACCACTCGGCCATCTCTCCTACATAACCTTATTAATTATGACCCAGAAACCAAGTGAATAACGAGTCACTCATATTATTGAGTACAGGTACGACCGATCCATTATCATATCAAACTTTTCGTCAAGGAACGATCTTCCTTCGAGTTTCGAGGGATAAAAAAATAAAAACGTATTCATCCTTGTCAAGACGACGCTCCCATCTTATTGATATTTCATTTCTACCGGGTTAAACCAATGGGTTGGAATGAATCAACCGATGGATTCTATACTATATTAATTACATAGGAATTACAGAATTCCTTTCCAGTTTAGTTTCATTTCCAATTTTTCAACAACAACCCCTCCCATGAGCTACGGATCTATTACAAATTGATGAATCATCTCATGGATTTTCATCCTATAATCTTATGGTGTCTACACCCTATGCACACAAAATGGATAGTTATCCTTACCCCATTTTTATCATGGAATGCTTTTTTTATTCGATTTTTTTTATTATCATAATCTTTTATTATCATAATCATAATATAATATTAATATAATTATAATAAAATTCAAAGTTTTTGGGTTATTATGGGATGGGTTATTGTTTATTAATATTAGTATTAGGATTAGAATCCGTAGAAAAATTCCTTGATTCTTGCATTTCGATTAAATAGCTAACAGTCTCGTTCATTGGTATACTACTAAATTGGAATTGAAATAAATTGGAATTGAAAATCCAACCGTATTCAAATAGTTCCTTATTGATCCGTTCCCAAAGGGACTGAGTAAAAGATCCACATTTTTTTATTTGATAATTTAATTAGTTATTAGTCTTTTTTATGTCATTTCGTATCGTACAATTCCTTTGTTGTGGGATCATTTACCCGCGAGGGGTAATGAGAAGAATTATAAAATGGATTGCAAACTATGCCTAGATCTCGAATAAATGGAAATTTTATTGATAAAACCTCTTCAATTGTAGCCAATATCTTATTACGAATAATTCCGACAACTTCGGGAGAAAAAGAGGCATTTACCTATTACAGAGATGGTGCGATTTGATTCCTTTTTTCTTACTTACCACTCTATTTATTCTTACAAAAAAGAGACACGATTCGGTATGGAAAGAAAAAGATTGGTAAAAAACCTACGCTTGGTGAAGGTGAAGTTTGGAGATAGAGCAATCCCTTCTGTCGTGTATCCTCGATTGATGCAACCTCAGATGCTTCAATTGTCGATTCTAGTATTGAGCGAAAGGTTACACCTATAGGTTCTGTATTGCATGTCAATCCTACTGTACTAGTACCAATAGGTGGCATAGGGGAAGAAGCACTACACCTAGGAATCAACAACACGAAAACTTTGTTATATAATTCCCCCTTCTTCTTATCGGGATCGGGACTACCAAGAATGGTTAGGACAACAAACATCCATCTCGTTCGTACTTTGGATACCCGTATAACCATCAAAGATCGTTGAAGTGACTAATTCCTGGAAATATGGGGCGTTGAGAACAAAGAAATTGCTGGAGTTACCATTTCTATCTAAGAAAGACCAACATGTTTGGTATTAAGTAAGAAAAGACCTCTTGCAGGAAGGCTGGCTAGAGATTTCTTGTAAAAACACCAGCCCCTGTCAGTTCATAAGGAGAATATTTCAATCTTTTTTTGTTTTATTCTTTCCCTTATTACTATGCGCAGAAGGGAGGAGCCGTATGAGATGGAAATCTCACGTACGGTTCTGGAACGGAGATCCTTGGAATGGAATGAACGACCGTAACGGATGTC